TAATACAAGAATAAAAATAGGGATAAGCATCCATATGATCCCATAGACTTCTTGTAAGGATCCCAATCTGAAAAAAGAATTGATAGCTTGTATTTTTGTTGTATCAATTATCATTTCAACGATCAACTTCTCCCATAATAATATCTATGCTACCTAGTATCGTCATAATATCAGCCAATTTCATTCTTTTAACTAACTGCGGAAGAATTTGCAAGTTGATAAAACCCGGCGGTCTAATTTTCCATCTCCAAGGAAAAACACTCCGGTCTCCTATCAGAAAAATTCCTAATTCTCCTTTTGGTGCTTCGACTCTTACATAAAGTTCTTGCTTGGACAATTCAAAAGTCGGAGAAGGTTTTTTACTAATAAATCGATATTCAAAATCATTCCATTCAGGGTCTTTTATTCTATCAAAACGGCGGCTTTCTAAATTCTCATAGGGTCCCCCTGGAATTCCTTCCAGAGCCTGCTGGATAATTTTTACGGATTCTGTCATTTCGCCAATTCGTACTAAATACCGAGCTAATGAATCCCCCTCTTTTTGCCATTGAATCTCCCAATCAAATTCCTCGTAACACTCATAACGATCAACTTTACGAAGATCCCATTGTATTCCGGAAGCTCGTAGCGTTGGTCCCGATAAACCCCAGTTTAGTGCCTCTTCTCCGCCAATAATGCCTACGCCCTCAACCCGTTCTAAAAAAATAGGATTCCGTGTAATAAGTTTTTGATATTCAGCAACCCCGGTTAAAAAATAATCGCAAAAATCCAAACATTTATCTATCCAGCCATGAGGTAGATCAGCAGCGACTCCTCCGATACGAAAAAAATTATGCATCATGCGCATGCCGGTAGCAGCTTCAAATAGGTCATATATCAATTCTCGTTCTCGAAAAATATAGAAGAAAGGGGTCTGCGCCCCAATATCTGCCATAAAAGGACCAAGCCATAACAAATGGGAAGCGATACGACTCAACTCCAACATAATAGCTCTGATATAGCTAGCCCTTTTAGGTACTTGAATATTCCCTAGCTGTTCGGGCCCGTTTACGGTTATTGCTTCTGTGAACATAGTAGCTAAATAATCCCAACGTGTTACATAAGGCAAATATTGTATAATTGTTCGATTTTCCGCAATTTTCTCCATCCCTCTATGTAAATAACCCAATACTGGTTCACAGTTAATAACATCTTCACCATCGAGAGTAACGATCAGTCGAAGAACACCATGCATTGATGGGTGGTGAGGGCCCATATTGACTATCATGAGGTCTTTTCTTGTAGTTGGTGGAATCATAAGTTTTTCTCGAGTCATTCTTCCATGCATTGCTGAAAGTAAAAAGAAAGAAGTTCATCAAAATTTAAACGACTAAGCTCAAATGGTCTCACGCTTCAAATTAACGAGTTTTTATCTCTCGAATATCCAACTCCCCAATTAATTCTTTATAGCGTCCCCTATTTCTTTTTGACAAATAGGCCAGCAGTCGTTGACGTTTTCCCAAAATTTTTCGCAAACCTCGCTGAGATGAAAAGTCTTTTTTGTGCAATTCCAAATGTGAAGTAAGTTTCCTTATTTTAGTGGTGAAACTGAATACTTGAAATTCAACAGACCCCGTGGTTTCTTTGTTTCCTTTTTGAGAAATAACCAAAATCGATGAATTTTTTACCATAAAAAAACGCCCCTTCCCCTTTTTACAGATATGGATTTTACCGATCAGTAATAATAATGCCATTAATTTGAATGTGGTGTATACAAGAATCTAATCCAAATTTCTTTATGAACTCCTAATTTCCTGAATTCAAATCAATCAATCCAATTTTGAATTGGTTTTCGATAGGAATAGAAAAGGTTGGTACATTTTTGGATCGAAGAATTTAGACCTAAAATAAAGAAGGTTCCGTTGATTCATTTCGAGATCTAATTCAGACATTATTCATTTGATATTAGATACTAGAATGAAATGTGAGATAAGACATGTGATCTGTGTATTTGTTTGCTTTCATATACCCTATTATATATATAGGGTATAGGATATACAGAAAAAGTGTATTATCGAAAAACTTTCAATCGTGGATACATCTGTATCCTTAACATACTGAAACGGCTGCCGTTATTGGTATCAAACCAATAACGATTCATACAAGCTAAATCTTCTAATCGATAATTAGGCCAAAGAAAGAGCTTTAATTTCATTAATTTATTTTTATCTCTATCAAGATGGTTATTGTCATGTGAAACTTGGCTGCTGTTTTTTACGTTCCAAAATACCGGATTTTGGTCTATATAATTTCTATTTTTTGAATTGAAACAAATTAGAATTCTCAATTTTCTACGACGTCTAAAGGATAAAATATTTTCGGGGACAAGTAAATCAAAATGATTTTTGTCTCTATTTCCAGTTATTCTTTGATGTGGTGAAATAGTTTCATCAAAATTATTGTTAGAAGCATGTCCTTGCTCTTGGTATTTTTGATGCTTATTCTTATGAACCAACGAAATACCCACGGTTTGATACATAATAAATTGCCCATCTTTTTGTTCAGACAGACGAATGGGTTCTAGAATCAATACTCCCTTCTTCATAAATTCGGAAAGAGTTAAATTCTTATTAATCATCATTATATCCAAACTCATTTGTTTCTTTTGAATCGAGGATATAGTAATTTTTCTTGAATCTATCAGTTTACGCAGGAGACAATATACATTGATATTATTGATCATTCTTTCATTCAAAGTCTCATCCCATCCCAATTGAAAAAGCAAATAACGTTTCAGGAACAAACGGAGTTCTGCTTTCGTGTATTGTTTTTTAGTTTTCCCTTTTTTCATGTTCGATCTTGCAGAATTTTCTTCAATATCTTTTTGGGGTGAGAGAACGGATCTCCACTCTCCTAGAGTTGTCGGTTCTTTTTCTTCTTGATTTCGATGCTTTTTATTTGATGCTATCAAAAAATTGCCTTTTTCTTTTTCATTGATCTTTTTATTTTCACTTCTATTTAAATTTAAAAGAAGTAATTTGCTTGGTATAAACCAAGGTTTCATTTTATATGTATTATAAAGTAACAAAAATTCTGGGAAGAACCAAAGTTCCAGATTGGATATGGGATGCTTTAGCATTTTTTCATTCATTCCCATCCAATCGCAAAAACCCTTGTGAGAGTTTGGTAAATTGATCTCTGGGATCTTAAGATAAAAAAAATCTTTTTTAGAAATTATTTGAGAATTTTTAGTACGAATTTGAGTATTTTGATTCCTATTGGTATCACTTATGATCCAGGCTTCAATATCGACTTTTTGTATAAGATCAAATTTGAAAATTTTCCAATCAAAATATTTTCTATCGGCCAGTTTTTCCATATGGATCTTTCCTAGATCATTTTTAATAGGGATGTTCCTCATCATATCAAAAAAGTTTTTTTTAGGCGTGTTATAATAAATTTCTTGGTTCGTATTTCCTTGAAAGGGGGATCCATAAAAAAAGCATTCCGTTTTCTTTTCATAATGAATAAATTTATATGAAAAAAGATCATATCGATAGTATTTTAGAAAATTATCTTTTTGATTAGATAATGAATATACTTCAAATTGTTTTTTGGAATTCATTAATGGGTTTTTTTCATATGAATGCCGTTTGCTAAAATTTGCCTTTTTAGCTATACGATGCTGACGAAATGTATTTCGCCATTTTTCTGGTATTAATCTAGACCATCCAATCTGAGATAAATGGTATTGATAATGTCCTCTTAACCAGCTTTTCCATGGATTCATTCCATAACCCGGAAGTTTGTTATCTGCTGATTTCGAATCAAGCATTCCTTGTGTTTCAAAAGAATCCTTTATTTTAGGCTTAAGGAAAAAGGGGATTCCTTGATATTGAACAACAAATCTTAACGAGTTACTAACTTGGATTTTTGCTAATTTGTAAAATACATACGCTTGTGGCACGTAGGATAAGTCATAAAAAATATGTGAATTTGCTTTAATATTACTAATATTATCAAGTGGCTTTTTTATACTCGAAATAAACGGAATTGGAGTTTTCTTTTTTTTATTAATTCTTTCTTGTTTTCTTTCATTATTGTAAATGGATTTATCAATAATTTTTTTTGTTAATTTAAGAAAAAGTTCTGTATTTATTCTGGGAATATTAATGATATATAAAAAAATATCTGTGTATATTTTTTCAATGAAAAATTTTACAAAAGGGGATAATTTACAGATTAATCGAGCATTTCTTCTTTTTAACATTTTTAACATTTGCTGTTTTTCTAATTTTTTAGCATTATAACTTGTAGGACTAAGATTATTTATTCTTGGAGTTACTTTTTTTTTCTCTTTTGTGATTCTTTCTATTTGATTTCGAATTGTACTTGTTCTATCAGCCAGATCCTTCATTTTTTTTTCTGTGAATGAAGAGTTTGTCCAACTCGGAGATGCAATTTGCATTTGACTAAATGATTCGTGAATTATTTGATTGTTTATTATGGAATCTTTTTCTTCTTTAATTTCGCTTGATTCATCGACTCCGACTTCTCTTAATCTAAATAAAAGAATTGGATTTACTTTTGAAAGTTCTTTTATTATTCTTTTTATAAAAAAAACACTTTTGATAACCCATTTTTTTGTTTCTTTTGACACTTTTCGAAGTAATTTTGTTTTTGCTTTGAAAACTGTTAGAACTCGAAAATACTTCTTTTTTAATTTTACAATTTTTTTTTCGAATTCCTTTAAAATGGGTTTAAAAAAGGAAGGTTTTTTTCGGGGTGAACAAAAGGGGAGTTCAGTTTCCATTCCCCAAACTGTTAAAAAACAAAAATCACCTTTTTCTTTTTTCTTTTTCATTAGATCTTTCTGAGAGGATCGTAGTTTCGATTTTTGCGAAGGTTTCAGACAGAAAGGAAATAAGATTTTTATTTGAATCCCATCTGTCAACCAATTTTTTGGAAATTCAGTTTCGGATAATGGAATACCATTATAGGTGCATTTAATATAGATCTCT